AGGAAGACTAAGAATACTTTCGAGAAATCTTTTTTCCTTTCATTTTTCCCGTCCTTGCCTTGTATTCTATTCCTTTGTATTTGTATGCTGATTTTCTATTATTAGGAATGGTATACAAGTAATGAGTTTCAGACATCCCGCAAAATAAAAAAGAGTAGAAAAAACAAAGAAAGGACTTATATAATTTTTTGAATCATACATCATTCTATCGATCAACAATAATTTGGCACTTTTACCAACTTGATTTTAAGGAATCTCTAGATCTAAAAATTCATTTCGTACAACTGAACCTTTTCAAACTGTTTCTTTTTCAGAACCAAAAAGATTTGTGCCAAAATCACAGATGCCAAGAAGAACAGAAGGCCTTGGACTCGTAATGGATCTTGAAGCACTATTTCTGCGTCTCCCTGACCAAACCCTCCTACATTTGGATTACTTGTTAATGGTTGATCAAGCTTGATGGATTCACCTTCTGAAACAAGAAGTTCTGGGCCTGGAGGTATAATATCAACCACTTGACGTCCATCTGATGCATCAACTATGGTTATTTCATAACCCCCCTTTTCTTTACGTGCTATTCTGCTTACTATACCGGCTGATGTAGCATTATAAACTGTATTGTTACTCTTGCTACCATCAGGATAAATCTGACCCCTTCCTCTGTTACCACCTACATATATGGGATATTTTAAGAAGTGAACGTCTTTTTTCGTAGCAGGGTCGGGGGAAAGAATAGGAAAGACGATTTCACTATATTTCTGACCGGGAACAGGACCTATTACAAGAATATTTCTTTTATTAGGACGATAACACTGAAAAGAAAGATTGCCCATCTTTTCTTTCATTTCGGGAGAAATACGATTGGGGGGGGCTAATTCGAATCCCTCGGGTAAAATAAGAACAGCTCCTACATTAAAAGCTCCCTTTTTACCATTAGCAAGAACTTGTTTCAGTTGTATATCATAAGGAATTCGAACAACTGCTTCAAATACAGTATCAGGAAGTACAGCTTGGGGAACTTCAATATCCACGGGCTTATTAGCTAAATGGCAATTGGCACATACAATTCGCCCAGTTGCTTCTCGTGGATTTTCATAACCCTGCTGCGCATAAATGGGATATGCATTTGAAATAGATGCTCGAGTTATTACATATATCATGATCGATACATAAATGGATCGAGTCATCTGTTCTTTTACCCAAGAAAAAGTCTTTCTATTTTGCATGGTCCAATCATTGATCCCGGAATTTCTACAATAAATTCGATAGGTAGCTAGTTGAATTCCCTATCCACAAGTTTGCCATTGTATTCAATGTACTAAAAGAATTGTACTGGTGGAATATCGTATGAATACCTTTAATTGAAAAGGTAGAAGTATAAAGAATAATTAAGATTGAAAATGATTTCTTTATACACGAAGAAAAATTCTGATTTGATTGATATCAAGAGATCTAATGAATTCTTCATTCATTCATTGAATGATAAATTACTACAAGCGAAGGAGATACACGATTTAAAAAATGGAAGATCCAATATTTCACAATTGTATCTAGAATTACTGGAAAAGTGGAAACAAGACCAGATATAATCTGATCATTCTGAGCTAATCCAAAATCGTTGTAGATCGAACCAATAATTAGTTCCCAACCATGGGTCGAGTGAAATCCGATCCATAAATCAGTAACTAAAAGAATCGAAAAAGCTTTGATTGTGTCACTTAAGTTATAGAGAAATTCCTGAATCCAAGAATTTAGAATGAAAAGTTCTTCATTACCCAGAACAAAATAACAACTTAGAATAGCGAAACAGATTAGATTTGTCGAGAAATGCAAAATGATATGGAAATGAGATTCATTGTGTCTTTGGACCAATTGTATCGTTTCCTTGTGCATTCCTATATGAAGCCTTTGCATATGTGTCTCCGAGTACTCCTTTATCATCTCGTCCAACAGGAATAGTTCTTCTAATTCCATAAATCTTTCTAAAACATTTTTCTCTTGAATATCATTCAAAAGGATTTCGGATTGCCTGGTATTCCACCAATTAAGAACCCAAGTTTCTAGACATTTCTGAAATGAGAGCGAAACCCACCAGGGAAAAAAGAGTATAGACACAAGATATGGGAGGGAAACCAATGCTTTCTTTTTTTTCATTCTGTATCTGTGATGTGAATTTTTAATGAACCTGTTTCATTCGTCGATTCTATCTTAGATTTCTATGAAGCACGAGTTCTATAACAAGAACAAGGTATCGAACCTATGAATATTTTCATATTTTTGTTTTCGTGTAAGAATTGAGTCTTTGGATCTAGAATAGAACATAAAAAAAGGGCCCTTTTTTGAATGAAAAAAAAAGAAGTAAATATTCTTTCCATATTCCAGAGATATAAATTAGGCAAATTGGAACCGATTTCATCTTCATTTCTTCCTTTCGATGAAGACTCGAAAAACCCATTTGAACTAAAAAATATTCTTTTATTTGGATTTCAAGACGAACCCTACCGGATCCTTTAATTCTTTTATTTCGAATTCAAAAGATTTCACTGTCTAACCGCAGCGCAGGTATAGGGTATCAATTCAAAATAGGGGGCTTAAAAAGAGGAATTATGCTTTACAAAAACAAAATACATGTTTGGATATTTGATGAACCTATACTTATTAGACCCTTTTTTTTACTAGTATAAAAGAGTGAAGCTGGACGCCATGCGTATGCGTATACAAAAGAGTTTTTGTGTACAAATAGTTTCTATTCTCCTTCAAATATTTGATTAGTTATATTCTCTTTTATTAGAATTGTTCCATATACGTCCTCCTGCTTTTGAGATGTATAATGTATAAGGACTGCTGCCTCAACGGAACGGGGAAATCTAATATAGCATCTTTTGCTGAAATGAACATTTTGAAGAAGCTTCAGTTGTCTTAAAAAGATAATTAGTAAGTTCCTTCGCTCATGCTGATATTTTCAGTTCATTTCAAAAGACTTCAATGGGTACGCGCAAGAAATAGGCCAATTCGGCGGCTTTTTGTTCAATTTCTCGTGGAGTCAAATTTTCATCAGTACGAGTCAAGGGAATGGCTCCTTGGCCCCTGATTTCCATATAAAGGACACGACGAGGAAAAAGGCCCTCTCTAACCTCCATTCTGATTGATTGGATATCTTTCAGAAAGAAACGAAGGAAGATGCGCCGATTTATTCCAGGAAATCCCCAACGAAAAAGGCACATTATACCTTCTTTTCTATCGAATCGGTCATAACCACTACCTACATTCCATGAAATTGTGCACCACAAATAAGAACTAATGAATAGACCTGCGATCCCATAGAAAGACATCACGATCCCTTGTGGAAAAAAAAGAATTTGCTGAGACGGAAATACGGATATCAGATTTCTACCAAGATAAATGGAAGTTACAACCACTAAGAATCCTAGTGAACCTAAAAAAAGGATACAGGCCCAGCAAAAATTACTTGTTTTTCGAGACCCCGTTATAAGTTCTATCCATATATGTTCTGATCGCCAGTTCATACTATACTAGATCCAGTTGCATTCGATTTGAATTGAGAGAATAACCCAAATGGATTTGACTCGACTTTTCTTGCTTGATCCCGAAGTAACTTTCATCAACTAGCAGTATTCCGACGGGAACCATTAGAAAGAATTGGTTAGATAAATTGAGTTTCTATTTCAAAGATTTTTAAAAAAGATTTGCTGATAATTTTGAATTGAATCGTTTAATTGATTAAGCTATAACCGCATATACATGCATTAATGCGTATATTATGCATCGGCATACATAACAACTCTTCCATTTGTTTTAGGAAAGGCCACATATCATATATCCTACCATATTACATTAAAAAAGTATCTGTATGATAATCCAGTCTCGAAAGAAATTGATGAGATTTGGTCCCATCGTATTTAGACAATCTTATTTTTTTGGACATAAAGAGATAAAGAAGCCATTGCGATTGCCGGAAAGACTAGGCCCACTAAAGGAACAAAAATAGAGGGAAAGTTCAAATATATCATAGAATGGGTACCTCGATTTCGTATTTGTACCTATTAGAATTATAAATTCTAATTATAAAGATATCTTATGATAAGTCTATCTATTAGAAAGAATATGAAGATAATCTTCATATGAAGTACTTAATAATCAATAAGTGCAACGAATGTAGAACTAAATGAAGTGTACCTATTCCTCTTTCTATACGAATATGTATGAGAATCCGCTTTCATAAATTGTATTCTTCTTATCCCATCCTTATCTTCTTTCTATCTTTTCTTTCAAAACAAAAAAGGGTGTTTTGAAAGAAAAGATAGAAAAGAGTTTCTTATGAGTTCGCGACTTTAACCAATCTTATCCAACAAAAAGGGATTCCTAGTGAAAAACGGGGGGCTCTCGGTAAATAGAAAGAACTTCTATATTCTTATTCTTCTTATTTGTTATTTGAATATTTCTATTTGATTTATTTGATTTGAGATTTCTTCTTTATTTTTCTTTAATATTTTATTTTTTTTTGATTACAATGAACTAAATGCTTATTCGCTACAAATAAAAATAACTGAAGCTAGTGCTATACTTCCATTTGAAAATGAAGATTTTTAACAATCTTTTTTAATCTTGATTCAAGGGAAGGAAACCATGTAGCTGAAATAACTCATTCAGAACACCTTTTAAAGTATTACGTGGTACGATGGGGTCGAATAAGCCTTTATGGAATGAATACTCAGCCGCTTGTGAACCGTCGGGTACTGTCTTTTTCAATGTTTGTTCAATTACTCTTTTCCCCGCAAACGCAATGTAGGCATTAGGTTCAGCAATAATGATATCTCCCAACATACCAAAACTTGCTGTAACTCCGCCAGTTGTAGGAGATGTAAGGATTGATACATAGAATAACTTTTTATTTGATTGATAATCATATGAAGCAGAAGATATTTTAGCCATTTGCATCAAACTCAAACTCCCTTCTTGCATGCGTGCTCCTCCAGAAGCACACACAATAATGACAGGTAGAGATCGATTAGTAGCATACTCGATCAAACGGGTTATTTTCTCACCTACTACGGATCCCATACTACCTCCCATAAACTGAAAATCCATAACTCCAATTGCTATGGGAATACTATTTAGTTGACCTACGCCCGTTTGAACAGCTTCAGTTAAACCCGTTTTTTTTTGATAAAAATTGATGCGATCTCTATAGGGTTCCTCCTCTGAATGAAATTCAATGGGGTCCATAGAGACCATATCTTCATCCATAGGCTCCCAAGTGTCAGGATCAAGAAAAAGTTCGATTCTATCTGAACTACTCATTTTCAAATGATATCCGCAGTGTTCACAAATATTCATTTTTGGCTTAAAAAATTTTTTATAATTTAATCCATAACAATTCTCGCATTGAACCCATAACTGTCTGTATTTTGTATTTATATCGAAATCATTAGATCCTCCTCTTCTATTGAAATAACTGCTACTAGTTTGGATACTAGAATTTTCACTTTCAATAGTACTTAGACTTTCCGTACAAATGAAATGAAAAAAGTAACTGCCGATACCACTATAAAAGTCACTATTAATACTGATTTCAAAACGAAGATAACTATCAATGCAACTATTAATGTGATTATTCCAATTAGATTGAGTATCATACATGGAATAATAATAGTAGTAATTGCTACTATTAGACCCACTATTTAAATAACTAGAAAAAAAAATCTCTAGTTCACTCAAAAAAGAACTAGCATTGTCGATATCAAAAATATGATTTTCAATATCAAAATATACAGAATAACTTTCACCATTACTATTTCTAACTAAAAAAGTATCATCAGAGATCAAACTCCAAATATTCCTGCTATCAAATAAATAATTTAGATAATGAATATTACTGAAACTAGAACTGCCCCAACTAGGAATCTGTTTCTCCTCATCATTTAGAATAGGTTCTTCACTTCCACTGGTATGTCCAAGAGCATCAAGACTATCCATTGATTTACTTAGTCCACACCTATGTTCTAACTTCGTGTTAGACAACATCGAATTGAACCAACATTTTTCCATAGAGTCTTTTGGCCCCTATTTTATGAAAACCTAATACTAATAGATGAATAGTCATTCGACGAAGAAAAAATCATTTTACTATTTCTTTTTTCTTTATTTTGATTTCTCATCAGAATTCAAATGAATCCTATAATCCAATGATTAAGATTGTTAATGGAAAACGAGCGAGTCTTGAAAAGAAAAAAAGGATTCTCCTTTTGGGGAATCCGGTGAATCATTTCAATATAGATTATGATAGTGATTATGATAGAATCTTTTCCTAAAAAAAAAATATATAAAGACAGGTTTCTCTCATATAAAACTTTCAATTCTCATCAAAGTTGTTTCTTCCCTAAATGAAAAATGGATTCTCGTAGAATCTCGTTTCATATAGTCAAATAAGAAAATGAGTTTCTATTACAACAGGGAACGAAAAAGACAATATACAGGATGGGGGGGTAATAAGGGATCCTTCCCTTGGCTTGATCTATGGCCTGAAACTAAGGAATAGAAAATGATCCACCAATCCCAAGGATCCATAATTCAACTTATGGCTCCAACATCCAACAAGAAATAATAGAATAGATAAGTTGTTTAGTATTCGATCTTATCTTCTTATGTTTCGATTTTGTATCTACTTGTATATGGTAAGGTCTGTACATATAAAAAATATATGCAAATACACAAAGACTCTCATAGTATAAGATTAGTATAAGATGTTCATTCTTTATTCGGCCCAATCTTTTTTTTTTAGGAAAAGATTGGGCCAAGTTTCATTGCAATCAATTAGGAGAACAAACAGGAATTGCTGAATTAGACGCGCTTATTTTGGATCTTTATCTAGCTTATCCACTGGGTCGAACTCGAATGTAATCGCTTTCCACACTTCACAAGCAGCGGCTAGCTCAGGGCTCCATTTGCTAGCTTCACGAATAATTTCATTACCTTCACGAGCAAGATCACGCCCCTCATTACGAGCTTGTACACATGCTTCTAAAGCCACCCGATTAGCTACTGCACCGGGTGCATTTCCCCAAGGGTGCCCCAAAGTTCCTCCACCGAACTGTAGTACGGAATCATCCCCAAAGATTTCGGTTAGGGCAGGCATATGCCAAACATGAATACCCCCTGAAGCCACGGGCAGAACACCTGGCATAGAGACCCAGTCTTGAGTGAAAAAAATACCACGACTTCGATCTTTTTCAATAAAATCATCACGTAACAAATCAACAAAACCCAAAGTCATCTCACGTTCCCCCTCCAGTTTACCTACTACTGTACCAGCGTGAATATGATCTCCACCAGACATACGTAATGCTTTAGCTAGTACACGAAAATGCATACCATGATTTTTCTGTCTATCAATAACTGCATGCATTGCGCGATGGATGTGAAGAAGTAGACCGTTGTCGCGGCAATAATGAGCCAAGCTAGTATTTGCGGTGAACCCCC